TTTATTACTTATTACTCAAAACTTGCACATTAATTCGGACAAAAAATTCCAGGCTTTTGTCGGTTGGGTTGAAAGAGACATATATGGGAAATTTATATATTCTAATAGATTAATTTAGAGAAATTCAGATAAATCAGATAAATAAGAAGTCAGAAAGTTACACAAAAAATTTTCAAAAAAAAAATGGATAAATTAATTTCAACGATGTATTAATTTTAACTAAAGATCTCTTTTTTACCCTTATTCATATATTTATATAGAAATTTATATTTATATAGAAATTTAGATAAAAATATATATTTATATTTCTATATATATATATAGAAAAACGTCGATTATTGTAATTGTGACAAATAGGTTGATGGGGAAAAAAGACTCCCCCATCTCCAAAACAAGAAAATATACTAACAAAGGCTCAAGTTTTGTATCTTGTCTTTATTCTTTTTTCAAAAGCTTTTTATAATTGACTAACCCCTAAACCGAAGAATTATTATTCTAGATATCCTAATAGCGAAGCGAGTTCTAGTTCATATTGATTAGCCACAAACAATAGGTTTGTTGATTTCCTATTAAGAATGAAATGGACCTATTTTTTTATTCGGATTATTCCAATGTTTTATTTTATGACTTTTTTTGTCGAACAAAAAAACTTTTTGAGTTTCCGGTAGAAAGAGATTTACCTAATGACAACGCTTTTAAGGCTGCCCAATATCCCTTTCCCTTCCAAATATTTTTACGAATACGCTTTTTTGATATAGAAGTACGTTTTTTTGGAACTGCCATTTAAAAATTAAGAGGTTACTCGCTGTTATAGTTGGATGTGAAAGACATCTATTGGTCAAAACGAATATATTCATTATCTATAGAAAAAATATTTGAAAATCATACAAAATCTTACTCTAAAAATAGAATTTAATTTTTTCTACATAAAATAGACCGAAGGATTTAAGAACCCTTTTAGAACCCATTGCCTAATTTTTCTATTAATCTATTAATTGGTCAAACTTGAGTAAAGAATACTTCGAAATTCCATTTTAAAATTCGAATCAAACTAGTAATTAAAGTAATGAATCTGTTAAAAGATACACGTTTTGTTAAAAAAAATCATCGTGATTTTTTTATTAAATTTGATTTTATTTTACCCCCTTTTTTGATAAATATAAAAAGAAATCTTATAGAAAATATAAAATGTTATATATTATAGCGTTTCCTATAAATGTTTTTTTATTGAAAGGGAAACTAATTAATCTGTTTCATACTGAAACTAGTTAATGATTTGGAACAAACTGACTAAAAAGCGAGATTAGTACAAAAATTGTACCTTAGTTAATTCTATGATTCATATCAGATTTATTTTTAGTGTAATTTTTTATCATTACTTTATGAATATAAAGTGATTTAATAATAATGAAATTTTTTATTTTCGTTATTTTAAGAAAATAATCTTAGTTAATAACTAAATTTGTGTAAACAAATCTTAGTTATTAACTAAATTCGCTTTTTATGAGCAAGTAGGTCATATCATTTGCCCAATTGTAACTTCTTTATTTTAATATTTAAAGTATTTTGGAAAGACCCAGATAATATATAAAATTCGAAAAATATCTTTAAGTTAGTACATCTCTTGATTTTTTTATTGACCCCTTTTGTTTTGAAATTGAAAGGGGGTAGGATCCGGTAAATCGGAAACAATCAATTAAGAATAAAAAAACTTTTTTATGGAACAGACATATCAATATTCGTGGATAATACCTTTCCTTCCACTTCCAGTTCCTATGTTAATAGGAGCGGGACTTCTTCTTTTTCCGTCGGCAACAAAAAGTCTTCGCCGTATGTGGGCTTTTCAAAGTGTTTTTTTGTTAAGTATAGTCATGATTTTTTCGATCAATCTGTCTATTCAGCAAATAAATGGTAGTTCTATCTATGAATATGTATGGTCTTGGATCATTAATAATGATTTTTATTTAGAATTTGGTTACTTGATTGACCCGCTTACTTCTATTATGTCAATATTAATCACTACTATTGGAATTATGGTTCTTATTTATAGTGATAATTATATGTCGTATGATCAAGGATATTTGAGATTTTTTGCTTATATGAGTTTTTTCAGTACTTCTATGTTAGGATTAGTTACTAGTTCTAATTTGATACAAATTTATATTTTTTGGGAATTGGTAGGAATGTGTTCATATCTATTAATAGGGTTTTGGTTCACACGGCCTGTTGCTGCAAATGCTTGCCAAAAGGCATTTGTAACTAATCGTGTTGGGGATTTTGGTTTATTATTAGGAATTTTAGGTTTTTATTGGATAACAGGGAGTTTCGAATTTCGAGATTTATTCAAAATATTCAATAACTTGATTTCTAATAATCATAATGAAGTCAATCTTTTATTTGTTACTTTCTGTGCCGTTCTATTATTTGCCGGTGCGGTTGCTAAATCTGCACAATTTCCCCTTCATGTATGGTTACCGGATGCCATGGAGGGGCCTACTCC